GGCTTTGAATTTTCATTTGAATAAGATCCAATCTCTAAGACTAAGATAAGTAAGATAGCACATCACATCTTTTGATGTTCGTAGATAGCAAATTCAAAATAAAGAGGAATCCTAGCCTCGAAGCGGCGAACTAGACCAGAATGGGAAGTAAAGTAAGCGCGCGAATGACATTGGTCTTTCTTGCTTTCAATTTGAAGAACGTGTTCCCGCCGTCAAAGAAGAAGAATGACTTTTTTTAGAATCCGCTTATTCTATAGCCGGAGATTCAATAACAATTTCTCTTACAACTATTTTTCTTTTTTAAATAGCTTAGAGGGCTTGCCCTTGTTCTGGTTCTAAAAGAAGAGTTCGGAGAAGAGTCAACCTAGAATAGGAGGCCTAGTAGTTTTCTTTCCTCTTTTCTTTAGGGCCAGGAGCGGTAGACGAGGCTTTCTCTGTTCACGACTCCGGTGATATTGAATTTATCTTTGGCTTTAGCTGGGCACCTTGGCAGGTGATAGTTACGTCGGAAAGAAAAAGAGCTCTGTAAAACTGAGTCTTGCTAAGACCTTCTTTGGCAACTTCTCGCCATGCCATATTAAAAGACATGAACGAAGGAGAGAGAGAGCGATGCTACTCATGATGATCTCAGCTGTTTGCTCATCTATATCACATAAAACAGCCCGTAAACAGTCCCATGTGGGACAAGTGAAAAATGCTGTTCGCTCTTTCATTTAAAAAGCGTCAGACAAAAGAAGAGAGACCGGACTTTCTGCCTTCCACTGATAAGCAACGAAAGGAGCTTAGGCATGCGAGTGAGTGGTAGAAGCAGGAACAACTGGTTCAGCTAACGAACTTTGACCCTTTTGATTGTACCAACCAGGCAAGCTTTAGCTTGTTGCTGGCGGAATGTTTGTTTTGTGCGGCACAGGAAAGAAGAAGGAAGAGCACAAGACATAGGCTTAAGAAGACCACGTGAAGGAAATGCTTTAACCAACGATAGGCCGTAAGGAAGAGGATCGGAGGACTTGAAGGTAAAGGCAGCAAGGTTTAGCGAAGCCATCAACCTTCGCGACTTATTTAGATTTAGGGGCCGGATTGAGCCATTTAATAGCTAAATTTCGAACGAGAACCCACCCTCTAAGGTGATTCATCAACAGCAAGGTGGAAGGCACATGCTTCTCTTTACGACGTAAAGGCAATGAAATGGTTTCATTTCGGATATTACATCTATGCTATGGGTCAACGAGTTTCTGGAGTCTCAACAAGAGGGGATCGAAGCTCCCGTAACAGCTGAAACGATTGAAGGGCCTGAAGGTAGGGATTTTTATTCCCTACCTGAACTCCCCGGCTGCTATCATGGAGCCATACACGCAGGGAAGGGATCTAACTCGACTACTGTAGTGAGCGTACTAGAGAGCAAGATCCCTTTCATAGAGATCATAAGCTCCATAAGGGAAATCAAATAGGCAAAGAAGTCTCGTAGCTCCACAAATCGGTAGGTATTTCACCAACTGTGAAAAAGAGAGGCTAGCGGGGAACCCTCCAAAGTTCTGGCTAGAGAAAGTCATTTTTGAGCATCCCGATGCCCTATGTCATTTAGTCTATCTCACGATATCAAAACCCGTCTTTTTCAAGAACGTCTTTCAACGAAATTGAATAAGCTCTCTCTACGGTTGCCCGGTTAACCATTCCATACATTCGGGGGCGTAAAATGCATTATACACATCGTCAGAGTCGTGGTCCCGAAGTGAGCTTTAGGGAGGCGCCTGTCGCTTGCCTCACTCCGCCTAGGCAACCTGTGACTCTGTCTGTGTTAGACTCCGCCTTGGCAAGACATAGCCTTTGCTAGACGAAGACAGCATTATGCCTTGCTAGCGCAACTAGTCTTGCTTTGGGTACGTATGGTAGTATAGAAATAAAGACAGAGGTTAGGTGGTACGTAGTGGCAATGTTCTGTCTTGCCGGAGTCTTGCAAAGGTACGTATAGCAAGCTAGCGCTATATCGTTGACTAGACGTTCTCATGCGTTGGCTACCTAGACATTGTCTTGCTTTGGGTGAGGAAGCAGCCACTACACTAGAGATTTAAACAGAAATTGACCTTACCTGGAATTTATTTAGGATTTCTTTACCAAAGGGGTAGTTCTTTTAGGCTGTTTTTGGTACAACGCATCAATCAGTGAGACCTAAGAACTCCATTTCGTAAGAGAATATGCCAGATTGAATGTCAATGCTCTCATTTCTTCCGCGAGACAATATCTAAAATACAATCTCACATGTTGGTTAACCAAGGATATACCACTTTCAGGAGGGAAAAATAAATCAGATTCTGACCTGAAAAGAATGAATTTTTCTTTCACTTCTAGGCTGACATTACATGAATGACTCTTTCCTAACCTAAAAAGCCTTTTGTTTGCCTTAAACGTCAACTTCTGCCGGTCTAGTCATTGCTTTTCATTTTCTCTTTGATTGGGCTTTTGCTTTTGCCCAAGCTTTGGCGGAACCTTGAATCTATAAATAGAAGGGCTACGGGTCATCGCAGGAACTAAACTCCCGAAGACCTCATCCATAAGTCTTTGATTCCTTCCAGACTCGTATAGGAACCCCTCACCCCACGAAATGAAAAGAGATGGCGGTTCCTCGGCCTTGCCCCATTCTGCTTCTGAACCTGGGTCGGGAAAGCAAGACAAGACGGATTATACCCTTCCCTTCGTGCCCCTCACCCGAGGTCACCAGTTGTCGAAAGCCGATCGGGGAATAAGCCAAAGGACAGCCAAGAACATCCTTCCTCTCCCTTGGATTCGAAGACGCATCTTATCTTTTCGGGAAGCTAACAAATAAAGCAAAGCTTTTGGCCCCCTTGCCTCTGTATGAGCCTTTTCGCTAATATGCTCGGAAAGTAGCGGTTCCTTGCTTGTGGAGTGACTTCTTGGATTGAGGGAGTACAGAACCAAGCTCCTCTTCCTTTGTGGACGTATGATCCACTGTCTTATTTTCCAAATAAGAGGGTCCTTGTCTCTTTTTCCGTGTGTTCTGGTCTTCTGGGGTTGTTATGTTAAGCCGAGCGTTCGAAACGGGGATGGGTTTTGCCTTGTGGGCAAGGGTGTTGAGCAACAAATATCTTCACCATGATGCCAGCATTGATCGTTTGCAGCCTAAACAGGGAGCTTCGAATGTGTGGCAGGGCAAAGGATGGGTATTATGATATAGTCAAGATATTCCACTGGATAGGAAAAAGCCATTTCTAGTTCTATTTCTAAATAGGGGACATTCAAGTTTAAAGTAAAGGCTGTTACCCAGAAATGAATTCATTAAGAGTGCCAACTTGAATGGGATGCCTTATAATAAATAAAGGACTCTTTCACTGCTGAATGATCTTTATGGTACGTCCTATTACCTTCTAAAGAGATGATACTGACAACATGAATTCTGCACGACAGGTTCAATATTGAAATTCTTGGACCCGAAAGGGCGAAAGCTTGACTTTACATTCTACTTCCTACTTCTACCATTGGGATTCATTAACCTGCCTTATCGGGAAAGTCCACCGAAGCACATGTGTAAAGCATATAACAAATGATCAAAGACGAAATGCCAACTTGAGGAGAATGTTCCTCTCGGATGATTGCCTCTCTTTCTATGTCGATTGCTAGATAGAACATAAAAGCTACATCTATGAAAAAGCTTGAATGCACCAGGCATCCAATGCATTACTAGTGTCAACTGGAATGGGATGCCTAATACTACCACACGGGACTCTTTCACTGCTGAATGACCTGTCTGGTACGGCCTATTACCTTATGGATAGGGAAAGAGCTGAGACTTACAAAATGAATTCGTACACGAGATAGCAGGTTGGACTACAAATGATAGATTCATTTCACCGAGACTTCAATCAGTTCCTTACCGGTACTTGACACAAGACAGACCAGCAGAGACAAAACCTGCATGCCCTAGTTATAGTGAAGGGCAGAGACCATTCCCTTGAGCATAAGCATAATAGGGTGTGGAATTTGACCTCTTGGTACTCATCTGGATTCCCCTTTTTTCTTCTTCGTTAGTGGAGGACGAAGAGATGTAGTAAGTCAGGTAGATTAAGCAAGCCTTACAGACGAAATTCTTTATTCGTGTCCTTGGAACCTATGGGCGGCTTCCTTCCACTCTTCGGACTGCAAGGTCGGACAGATTCCGACTTTTGTTTTTGCAAGGTACGCCAAAGTAAGTAAAGAACAGATCTGACTTTATGGTAGGTTCAGTAAAAGCAAAAAAGATCAGATACACAAACTAGAAAAAGAGAGAAAGTCTTACCTATTTGATAAAGTTCCACATCTATATCTATGACTATGCCCGGATCAAATTCTATCTCGCATCTACACTTTCGAAGCTCGTGCATAAAAGCTTGAAATGATTCCATTTCTTTGTTTCGAAGCACCACTTGGTTCCAACTTGGTTCTAAAGGAAGGTCCCAGTCTAATCTTATCCTTTCTTTTATTGGTGAATCCTTTTTTTATATTTAAAAAGTGTTCCGTGTACCAGAGAAGTTGAGAAAGTCAGGATTCTTTACTAGCAGAGTAAGGATTAGAACTTCAGGTAGAATATCGCTTAGCTGGAAGAGCGTCGGTTTGGAGTTATCCCCAAGAACAAGAAAGGGGAATAGCGAACTCGTAAGAGTGAGGGGCGTCGAAGATGCGCTCGATAGAGGAAGGCTAACTATTTGACTCGATAGAGTATTGAGTTGGCTTAATCCTATCTCACGGAGCTGCCCTAGGAACGTTAGACGGGAATAGGGGATCGCTTCCAGTTCAACGACCGAACTGAGCCCTTGTTCTTCAGATGTGGTCCCAAACCTGATTATGGGAAGGAGTCCAGTTGTGAGCCCTAATCTTGCATAGAGATCGAAGATCTGGTAGCGTAATGGCAGCATCGGAATACGCAGGATGGGAGCTCAGGTTTTGTGCCGTAGAGAGGGGGGCAGGATCAGAGGCGTGAGCCGATACGTTCATGTAGGGCGCATAGCGGTACTCACCCAGCACTGGTAGTTGTCCACGAAGTACTAAGGCAAATCAAGTTCAAGGTAGGGTTCGGGTAGGCTATCTCCCGGGGACGGGTTCAGCCAGCCCGAGCTTGTTGTCGGAATGCACCGTGGGTCACAGCAATGGACCAAGATTTGACTAAAGAGAAGAAAAGGCTTGGCACAGTCCTATCAAAGGCAGTTAAGACGGGGTGGTTCTAGTAGTTCTTATTGTTATTGTCGGAACACATTGACTAGGAACGGGATCGCATTTGGGACCGAGGTTCTTGGTTTCTGAAACCAGTAGTACTTCGCTTGCAAATACTTCTCCCGAATCCGCTTCTTCTATGCGTGCCCCAAATCACCGTAAGCGCCTTTCTGCGATCATGTGGCTCCATGAAGAAAAGAAATCCAATAAACAAGAAATAAGGGTAGGAATAAACTTTTTTAGGTCTATCTCTACTAAAGTAGTCGGCCTAACCTTCGGTTCCCGTAACCAAGCCTTAAGGCTTTCCTTATGTACTTTTTCTGACTTCATCCATACTTTTTGACTTAAATTGTGTTCAAAAAACCCTCTACTTCTAACTAAAGGCGAACAGCCGGCATTGCAAGCAAATAGAGAGCCCCCGCCCGTTTGAGCCGTTGCGAGCCGGAAAGCGGTGAGTCGCGAAAGGGCCGCTTGCTAAAATTATATATTCTATTTTCTTTTTTAGAATAATAATAGACATATATAATTTTATATCTATCTATAAACAATAATCAAAAAAATGAAATAGAGAAATCCTTTTTTTATCCAATTGTTCATTCCTGGGAAGAGGAAGAAGCAGATAGAGCAAAGGCCTCTCTTTCCATCCGCTCTTCCCTAAGTGAGCGAATTGCATGTAGAGATCCATAAGGGCTTATAGTTTAATTGGTTGAAACGTACCGCTCATAACGGTGATATTGTAGGTTCGAGCCCTACTAAGCCTACCACCCCCCTCTCTTCACCTGATACAAGGCAGTCGAAGTACCCGCCGCCCTTTCGATCTAGTCCCACCAAGGAGAAGTTGAGCTGAATTGGCATCCGCCTGAGATGGGTTCTTTTAAGATTCATGTTGATGCGGTTCTCTAACCAGGTTATCACAAAGAAAACATTGGACTGGAATAGGATCTATTTACGCCCTTTTTTCGGTGGACATGGCGGAGGCTCATGCACTTACACTTAGGAAAGGTTCTGACCTGGCTTTTTCTCTACAGCTATCTTCTCTTTGTATGTATGAAAACAGATTCATCTCAGGTCTTGAAATTTCATAGTCCAAAGTCGTCTACAGATCGCAGTCTGAGGCCTATTTGTTAGCGATGTGCAGCAACTCCTGATGTCCTACCACAGCTGGTCGGTATGGTATAAAGGGTGAACAGATTAGCCAATGCTTCGGCCGATTGGGTGGGAAAGCATCTTCCTGACTGACTGTGTCGACCTTACTGGGTGCAGAGTCCTCCACCAGATATTCTTGCTATTTTAAGAGAAGATCATCATTGGCATTAGTCTGACTTAGGCTTAGGCCTTGATGTCTTTTGATTTCAGCTTTCAATGCCCGGAATAGGAAATGAGATGATTCGATAGTGGGAACTCATAAGCGCTCATCCATTCTATGCCGGTAATCGAGGAGGCTATGCTTAAAAGATTGCATTCGACGCCGGTGATCAATCAGGCAGGATCTAATTTTCCCTTTCCGACCGGTCTTTGAGTAGAATACCCCTTCTTCCGCCTAACCTTGACTGGGGTTGGCTAGGGCCTTTTATTCATAATCATAGTATGTGGCTATCGCTCCCACTTCTGCTTGTCATTTTAGTACTTGTAATGTCTTTGGCTTCACGCTCCGCAACCTATCGGTCAAGTGTCTACGCTACTCGCCTTTGAAATCGAGTGGCATTTGGGCCCATAGATAGAGTCATCCCATCCAATGCCTTTTCCTTAGCTTCTGCTTTCTGGCTTTCTGCAAGAGAGGGTTCATCAGGGTCGAAATCAAACCTGATAGAAGATTCATCAACGCTGGGCCCTGATAACAGTGCTTGAAGGCTTGAAGATTGAGGGCTTTGCTAAGTAGAAGGCATGGAACTAGCGCTTCGCACTTGACCTTTCCACTAAGCTCTTGGAACCTTTCTATCCCGAGCCGCTCACTTGGTTTGAGTTGTATTCCGATCCTAGAAACAAAGCTAAGAAAGGCTAGTCCTAGTCATCCTTCTTGATAGATTTCTTCATCAAAGCAAAGAGAGGTTTCGGTCTCAGAAGTGGCATTCAGTTCTCCTCTGCCGATGCTGCTACCCTTCTCTGATCGCTAAGCCCTCAGAACTACATTCCCGGATTGGTTGATGTTATCTCAGTTGATGTTTGAAGCATAGTTCAAGTGAAAAAGATCCCTATCAGGTGAGTGCCGAGCCTTTTGTTTTGATTAGCCGCATTTATGACTTCTCAAAGTCGGGCCTGGCCCTGCCACCTCTACTTCTACTACGATCAGTTTCGAGCCTGGGAAAATCACTCTTTTATACGCTATTTGAAGTTGGAAGATTCCATTAGTTATCTTATGATATTATATCTATCATCGGGACAGGAATGGAGTGACCGAGGGGAAGAAGTTTCTACTATTGCTATGACTGGCAAGCAAAGAGGGAAGACTATAAAAGAGACCCGCTTTAGCGGGGGAATATGAGATAGCGACTTTACTTATTGACTTTCATGAGCATGGGTGACTGCATATCTCATCTTTCATTTCTGATTGATAACATTATGAACCCGAAGCCCTCACGATATGACAGAAAGATGCCACCAAGCGCGAAAGAGTATCGACCTCAGCCTGCCTAAGGAAATGGAATCGGGGATCCACTTCTCATTCTATCTTTAATCGAGAATCGAGAAAGCCCTCCATTTCATTGCCTTTTGCCATCAGCAAGTCAGTCTGCCCGTCTTTCAGGAATCACAAGCTATCACGGAAAGAAAAATTGGGTCACTAGGAAATCGCCAAGATCGGGGCTAAGAAGTTGGAGAAAGAAAGCCACGGTGGATTGATAGATTACTAATCTGGCCCCAGTCTTTGACTGAGGAAGGGACCCAGCAAGTCAAATCCGAAGACGACCTTCATTTGAGAAAGTCAGAAGATATTGATTGGCAAAAGCCCATTGTCAGAGAGATGAAGGGATTTCGGTAGATCTTGACATTCTTGGTACTACTTCCTCGAGACCAGATTGCCCCATCTTTTCCTTCTAAGACTGTCATGGCCTTCTCTACTTTTGAATTTGAACAGGTTTCTAAATCTAAACAGGTTTTCTATTGGATCTTCCCCTTTGACTTAGTTTTCGCTCTCCTCCACCAGCCAGTATCGGAACGAGCATTCTGCTTTCTCAGTGTGAGGAGTCGTCCCGAGATCGAATTCACTTTGTCTGCCAAGCTCCCAGAAATGTAGAAAATCCTCCTTAGAGTGGGGGAGAAAAGGACAACTACCACTTGAAATCCAATAAAAAAAAGAGAGACTGAGTGGCCCTCCGGTGTTATGGATAGATGCGTACACAGAAAGTAGACTGGACTGCGACTCCCGTATCAATAGTGCAATTTACTGTTCTCTAGAGACAAGATATGACTTTTTGGGGAGGGCGATCCTACTCATACCCGGCTTTGTTTTCTGTCCTGCCCCCGCGCCTGTAACATCCAAGGAGCGGGGATTACCGGCCGTTCTCTTGCCCGATCGAGCCAACCAGGAGGAGGAATGAATACCAGTCTTAGCGAACCTTTCATCGGGTCTATCGTAAGGAATTGATGTAGCAGTTAAATAATGAAACTTGGCTTCAAGCCGGGCTAGGAACTTCGAACCTACTCCTTTACCCTGAACTCGTAGCTTTAAGATCGATCGGACTTGGCTTACTCTTGAACCGCTTATTCCTTCTTTCGGTAAGGCGCACTTCAACCGGACGTACAACTCGTATGGGCAGCGTGCGGTAACTATCAGGGCTGGCTTTTCTGGGAATCCGTCTTCATCCTCATTCCCTTCCGCGGCGGTTACTAGGCCGTTAGTTAGTTCCTTCGTTGTATGCCGTGCCGATAGTTCCTTTCTTTCCACTCCTGGCTAATAGTCGGCAAGCGTTGGTAAGCGTAGAGGGGGGGGGGGAATACCCAGCTGTTCCCCTTCATACTCTTACTTCAACGGGCTAGAACCTTGCCCTTTTCCTTTATCTATTATATTTCCCCGCCCTTCAAACAAAACAAAGGCTAGCGATGTCACCGGACGCATTCACCTACTAGAGCTCCTTCTCAATCCCATTCGCCTTTAGGTGTGATTCAAAGAGGCCGCGGTAACGCGAAGAAAAGTGTTGATTCGCGTGGCTTTTGACAGAACTTTTTAAAAAAGTTGATAACTTTATCGTTCTTACTTCCTGTGGATATTTTTTTATTTGCAAAGCTTCTCGTTTTTTTAGTAGCACCTAAAAGGTGAGATAGGGGAAATTCCATACCATACTGCTTTGTCATAGGAAATGACAAGATTGGCGACCAAGGGGTGGTGAGATAAATTTAATAACTCATAAAAATAGGCCCATTGGGCTAGTCAGAGTGTTAGAAAAGTTTAGCATGAACAAGCAGAAGCCGCAACAATAAAATAGTATCAAAGAAAAGCGATTCAGAAAGCTTTGAGTTGATTTATTCGACCTGGTTACCTTTCTACTTAATAGAAAGAGGTTCCTAGTTCAAACTGAGATCTTCACCCTTCCCGCTTTTCTTTCTTCTGTCAATCGTTCCGGTCCCTTTACTAGTAAGCCTCTATAGGCCTCTATCTCGAATCTCTCGCTTTAATCGGTCGCAACTCTTGCATCTGGAAACGATCTCTTGCTTGTTGACTTGCGGTCTGTCCATTCCAGTGGTTCAGGACTCGGGCTATATGCCCTCTTTTCGATAGTGAAAAGCTTGCAGGCACTAAAGATGCGAGAAAATGCTCTCTTTTAAGGCCTAGGAGTGAATTGCGGAATCCCTTTCGCGAAAGAGTTCGGTTACCAGCGCTTCCCTTATGCATCCAGCCGCTTCACTAATGTGAATAGGTTATACAGAAGGGTGGGTTGGTTATATACTCTTATGCGCCTTCCTTCTTCGAACCTTTTGGTATGTATTGCCCCCTAACTATAGATCAGATCCACCAGACGGAGAAACTTCAATTCCGCACTGCTGCTGAGTCGTCGGACTTATCCACCAAGGGATTCGTGGAATTTCTGTGGATTGCGTTGGGGGAAATCTACCAAAGCTAGGCAGATAGATAGACTCCTTTCCCGCTGCTAAGCTAAGGGCGAGCAAGAAAGAAAATCCAATGATTTGATTGTTTTTTAACCAGCGCCCCCTTTTGGGTATGCAGGTACTAAGAGTCCTCTCACTACCAACCAGCAGACATCATCTGGCTGGGTCTTGCCGGTATCAACAACGAGAAAGAAAGAACCAAATGGAAACAGCAACTAACTATGGCTCTTGGCCCAGACAACGTCCTAGGCGTAGGGGAGATCGGAGCCAGAGGGAACGCCTAGACGACGTTTTTATTCCTGTGTAAGTAGATCGAGAGGTCGTTCCGCCCCTTGTCCCCTAAGTTGGGTAATATGTTCTCGACCATTCTTGCTCCAATCTGACCTAGCTGGCGAGCGATCCCAGTTCGCGACAGAGAACAAGACAGCAAGCGAGCGTACCTTTGTTCGCTTCTTCTCCACCAAGCACGGAAGTTTAAGGATAACTGTAGGTCGGTGGCTACCTAAGGAAACTCCGATTCGATCCGCCCCCCGGCTGGGAGGCATCTACCTCATCCCGATCACAAGGAGAGGTTCACTATGATGGGGGTACTCTTTTTTCCCTTCCGGAAAGAATGAAATGCATAGGGGACCATCCTTTTCTTTTGTTGCGGCATGCTCCTCAGATTTACGGATTCGCAGGGGGCCTCAGGCCCTACTTAGTTGACTGACAATGACAAAGGCTTGCGAAACTAAGTAGCGCCCTTTCCTTTTTGCATAACCCATTCTCAAACTCTTTCATAAGTCAAGTAGGCAAACCTATAGGTCCTTAGTAGCGTTGACAAAGAAGAAAAGAGCCGGTTAAAAGACAGCGAATCTTTTTCTTTCTATCTAAATAATAGATAGAAAATAAGAAAAATAGAAAGATCTCTCTTTTATGACTTCTACTTATCGATCCCGGCCCAGAAAAGTGACCAACCAGGGCCCTATTGATGAATGAAAGAAAGGGTTTATGAGCCCTAGCCCTGTAAGCCCACACCTGTGTAGAGTAGATCGTTCAACACCTGCGGCACAAACCTATTTTTGACCTATTGGTCCTAGTATCATAGGCGACCGAACGGCCGCCCCCTAATTACTAGACCGACCTGCTATAATAATTCCATAAACACCTAGCGAAGATATGGCAAACAAATAAAGTAGCCCTATGTTCGGATCTGACAATACCATACCATAATCAAAAGGTACAACGGCCCGAGCGACCAGACTTAACATAAATGTAGCCACTGGAGCCATTCTAAAAAGGGAGAAATTAGCACTACTTGGTGAAATAGGTTCTTTTAGAATCAATTTCAAACCATCTGCTAGAGGTTGTAACAATCCAAACGATCCCACTACATCAGGACCCTTTCGACGTTGCACAAAAGCCATTACTTTACGTTCAGCTAGCACTAAAAAGGCTACTCCTAGTAGAAGTGGTAGAATTATTCCAAGTATTTCAGCTGGAAGAGCTATGTACATTTTCGATTTTCTATTCACTCATGATCTGGCCTGGTCGACCCAATCATGATATTGAAGGAGGGGACCTTTTCTCGAAAAACTGTGGTTTTAGAACCACCTTTCTGGCTTGACTAAGAACCCTTGCGAGCATCTTAATCTTATTATATATATGCTAATACTATTTTCGGACTTCAAGTTGTAGGAAGCGATAGTGCTTTAAGGAGTGGAAGCTGCTCTGTTAGTGAAAGCGGTTAGTTTTAGTAGGAAAAGTAGGGCGTATAAGGTTCCTGAAACCTGGAGCTAGAGGGGCTTTTATCTGTATGCACGAGTATTCAATGCAGTAATGTTGGTTAGGCGAAGACTGATGTATAATCTAAGGTAGCGGACGATCATACAGACTCTTTTTCGTCTGCACCGTCTTATCAGTGAAGGGAAGCGCGCACTCTCCTTCTTATTAGTAGCCGCCCTTCCTTTGATATCTTCTGATATATTGAGAATGCTGCAGTAGCTCCTTCGGACCCTCGGGTTCAAAAGAATGGGAATAAATTGAAGAAGAAATGTTCTTAGATAGAGATAGAGGCAAGGCTGAATAAGCGATGTTGGAGGCAGGGCTCCTAGAAGCTCCGTCGAAAGGGAAATGATCTTTAGGTAAGAAAGGCTCCTCTCTTCACTAAGCTAAGGCCTAAGAAAGAGGTAAGTAGGCTAGGTAGAGAGTCTCTGTCTATGGGCCAGTAACTCCCTCTATCAATATTCTCTTCTCCCATTGGAGTATATCCTATAGCTGGCAAGTTAGAAGGCTATTCAAATGGACAAGCTTTATCTCAAAAAATCAAAAAAAGAGAGCCGAGGACTATCTCGCAAGCTATCCATATGGGAAAAAAGCACAAAAGCAGCTAAGATTTCCAAGGCTCTCAAGTTCTTGTCGGATGTCTTTGAAGAAAGCACAGCCCTTGGAATCTCTCTGAAAACGGAAGCTCTTGCTGCTTGCAAATTCCCTAGTGGTTAGGCAGTCGAGTTGGCCCTAATAGGATTCACTTTCTGTTGAAGTAGGTCATACTGGAAGAAGAGTGAGCCGCTTTAATTAAATATAAATAAAGGGAGGGCCTCTGCTCTTAGCCCTCAAGGCAGGTTGCTTTCCCTCTGGACGTTCATACCTAGCTAATAGAATGTATTTCCTTCTTGTGAGGACTGCCCTTTCCCTTCCTTAAGTCACTGTTAGTTGCATAAGGACTGTAAGCTTCTTCTTTGTGATTGCCTTTAGTAAGTAGTATAGTGATTCCTTCCCTCTAGATAGATAGGTATTTACCTTAGTTAGTAAGGTGCGATGTCTTCCTTTCTCGAATTGAGGCACCGAAGGTGTCGGTGAATGTACTGATAGGTAAACAGGGGAACCATCGAGACGGTATGCAATAACAGGAAACTCTAAATCGGCGGCAGGCCGAAGTAAACCCTTTTCAATCAGTGGAGTGACAGTAGCAGTACCAAGCCAGTCTAACTGCTGCAGGGGATCTTCTGAGGAACTTTCACCATTTGGTGTATCGTCAGTTTCCTTCATTCAATGCATATTGATTGAGAATCTGTGCAGGAGATCGGGTCGCGAACCTTCTCTTCTCTCAGGTCCAGAGGGGAACTCTTAGTTAGGTCCCTCAGCGACTGCTGCGACTTCTGCATATGTGTTTGATGCATCCCCTAGAAACTGATAATATGCCAAGCTAACTGACCCATCTTTGTCCCTTACAACGCCACCAGCACCTGCAGGTCCTGGATTTCCTCTAGATGCACCATCACAATTGAGTTTGAACCAAGAATCTGGCGGTTTGATCCCGCGGACTTCTTTAATAATGTTCGATTTGTATTGATATGGTATGAAACCGAGTCTAGCCGCCACATCCGAATCACCCCTCCAAAAATTATGATGAAGAAGTTTTGGGGATTGAGCCATTTTCAAGTGGTGTATCACCTTGTTTATCAGTATTTTCGAGTAAGCCTTCCTCACTTTGTGCTTAGCTGCATTTCTGGCCCCCATATAAACCAAAGTCAGTAGAGGCTCGAGAGACCTCTACAACCGCCTAGAATTCGTGCTAAAATGACTTTATTCGCTTATCCAGTTCTACTCCAGCTTTCCTGGCTAACTACTAAGCTTTCCAGGTTCGCTACTCTAGTTGAGTAGATCAAATAGAGCTAGTCAGCTCAGTTGGTTCCGTAAAGTCGTTGTTGAGTAGAGAAGGAGGGCAGCCTTGTCTCTGTCCATGAGCTCAGTGGGTTCTGTAGATCGATGAAAGAAAGTAGGCAATGTGGAAGACTGCGTTGAGAAAGACGTCTAGCTAGCGCTAAACTAGAAAGGAAATAGGGGTCGTCCTTCAATTATGCAATTAATAGAAATTAAGAAGAAGTTCAATGCGATACGATATAAGTCAATCCATTCCTCGAAGCATCAGAATCTGCTGAAAGAAAGGCTGAATAAGCGCAAAGCTGAGTTGCTTGAAAGCGAAGGAGTGCCATACGATCAACCATGGGGACGGGCAAACGAGGAAGTGAATTACTCAGCAGATGAGTGGAGGGAAATAATGAAAAAGAGAAACCAAGCTCAACAAGAGTTGAAAAGGCAGAGCCAAGATCTAGTAGGGTCAGAAGGCACGCAACTGGGCACTCCTCAATGGACAAATGCATCGGTCGCAGGCTATGATGCGCAGGAAGGGACTCAAAGTGCACAGCCTATGGAGAAAGAAGATGTTGTTACAAAGGCTCCAGTTCAGCCAAAGCAAGATCCGACACAAGATCAAGAAGTTGATGTACAGCAAACTCAGACCAAGGGTCTACCGAAAGCGTTGACGAAAGACGAATTCCAGGCCGATGTGAAAGCGAAACTGCCGGGGCAAGCCCAACCTCAGCAGGAACAAGCGCAACAACCCGGTGTACAGGAGATCACTGCGTTGAAGACGGTATTGACCAAGGAGCAATTGAGTGCCATCCGGGAACAAGTAAAGGCCTCTCAGCCAACACTGTATGACCACAAACCGTCTAAAAAGAAGAAAGCGTGGAAAGGTGCGAAGGGTGGTAAGGGAGGTGGTAAGCCACCACATCCTCCGCCATAGAGAGACTAAGTAGCCGTCCCTGCCCTGAAGGGGCTGGTTAAGGCGAACCTGGGGGTAGGGGGAGCAGCATCATTTACAAGTGGTATTGGCTCAGTTCCTCTTATTAATACGATGTTGTCCGGTCCCATAGAGCATTAAGAAAGGGTACCCCTTCGAACCTTCGTATCCTGTCCTTGAGGAAAAGAATT